TAAGATAAGAAAAATTATCTAAAGGAATACGTATTTAGTTATATATATCAAAACAATATATATAAATTTCCAATCAACAAATAGATTCTATGAAATCTCAAAAAATCCCACGATTCTATATATATATTCATTAAACATATGCATCCATCCGAATGTATATTATTCTCTTAATATATAATATATATAATTTATATAATTTTATTAATGTATATTATTTTATCAGTTAAATCAATACATATATATTTGTTTGATTTTATTTGATTTGAATCGTTTCATTCGTGAGGAGCCGTATGAAGTGAAAATCTCATGTACGGTTCTGTAATAGAGATGGAATTGAGAAATAACCATCAACTATAACCCCAAAAGAACCAGATTTCGTAAACAACATAGAGGAAGAATGAAAGGAATATCCTATCGGGGTAATCATATTTGTTTTGGAAGATACGCTCTTCAGGCACTTGAACCTGCTTGGATCACATCTAGACAAATAGAAGCGGGACGGCGGGCAATGTCACGAAACGTCCGCCGAGGTGGACAAATATGGGTACGCATTTTTCCAGACAAACCGGTTACAGTAAGACCTACCGAAACACGTATGGGTTCAGGAAAAGGATCTCCTGAATATTGGGTAGCTGTCGTTAAACCCGGCAAAATACTTTATGAAATGGGCGGGATCTCAGAAAATATAGCGCGTAAAGCTATTTCAATAGCAGCATCCAAAATGCCTATACGAACTCAATTCATTATTTCAGGATAATAATTAGAACCAAAGGAAAGAGGTCTTCAGGATGAAAAAAAAATGCAATTGAATTGTAAGTTCCTTTTTTTTTGAACACAGAATATTTTTTTTTTACTTCAATCTTTAAGCTGAAAAAAATGATATGATTCAATCTCAAACCCATTTGAATGTAGCTGATAACAGCGGAGCTCGCCAATTGATGTGTATTCGAATCCTAGGAAATAGTAATCGACGATATGCTTATATTGGTGACATTGTTGTTGCTGTAATCAAAGAAGCAGTACCAAATACGACCCTAGAAAGATCCGAAGTGATCAGAGCTGTAATTGTACGTACTTGTAAAGAACTCAAACGTAGCAACGGTATAATAATTAATTATGATGATAATGCTGCTGTTATTATTGATCAAGAAGGAAATCCAAAAGGAACTCGAATTTTTTGCGCAATCGTCCGAGAACTGAGACAGTTAAATTTCACTAAAATAGTTTCCCTAGCACCCGAGGTATTATAAGACGAAACTGTGATATAAATATATTATTTGTGAATGAAATAGATTTTTTAATATATTATATCTCACACATATCTCTTTTGTAGTAATTATTTGTAAATATTAAAGCAATTCTTATATTTCATATTAATATTTGATTGATAACCTATAAAAAATTAAAATAATTAAAATAATATAATAGATCGAAATAGAAAAAAAAAGAATTAAATTTTATATATTTTAATTTTTTATAGAAATAGAATTCTTCTAGAAATTCTAGAATTCAATATGAGATATTCTATATTTATATTTTATTTTTTATAATATTTCATTTTTAAATACTCAATTTTAAAAATATTAAATTTTAAATATTAAATTATTATAATATTATCATTTTTAAACAATATAAATATATATAATAATAGAATAATAATTGAAAATATAATAATAGAATATTAGATTAGATATTTTATTAAAAAAAAATCGAAAAAGGAGCATGTTGATTATATCAATAGTAAGGGGCAAAAATTATTTGCGTTTATCATGGGTAAGGACACTATTGCTGACATAATAACCTATATACGAAATGCTGACATGAATAGAAAAGGAACGGTTCAAATACCATTTACTAACATCACCGAAAACACTGTGAAAATACTTTTACGAGAGGGTTTTATTGAAAACATCAGAAAACATAAGGAAAACGACAAATATTTTTTAGTTCTAACTCTACAGTATAGAAGAAATAAGAAGAAAGGACCATATAAAAATTTTTTAAACATAAAACGGATCAGTACACCTGGTCTACGAATATATTCAAATTATAAAAAAATACCCAGAATTTTAGGAGGGATGGGGACTGTAATTCTTTCAACTTCTAGAGGTATAATCACGGATCGAGAGGCTCGATTAGAGAGAATCGGCGGAGAAGTTTTATGTTATATATGGTAATCTTTCTAACATCCGAACTAGATGAGAAACTTATATCTATTTTTTGTTAAAAAGAAAAGAGAGAGGAAAAACATGGGTTTCTAATATCATCCTTAGTAAATGCATGAATACAAAGGGTGTTTAACTGGAATTGGAATGATTCATGAGGATTTTTTTACTGAATAAATCACTTCCCAGGGATATGTTTAAGGTTCTTTTATATAAAGTTTATATAAATATAATGAAAATTTTATTATAGGATATGTTTCCAAAAATATTCTACATATTTTTTATATGTTTATATGTATACGATTATGTTTATATATATACGATCGAAAAATAAA